TCCAATTATTTGAAGAATTTTTCTTTTATAAGTTATAAGTTGAAGTTAATTGAATATGAATAATAGAAGAAGTTCTATTTGCTCAATGAATTATTTCCCTCTACCCCTCCTTTGTTTGTCCACTACTTCTTATGAATCTAAACAAAAGAATTTCTATAGACCCGGAAAAGAAGAAATAGTAATCTTTGATGAACAGGATAAAAATCATTATTATTTCGATACAAGACGACACAAGAGAAAGGGTAGAAAATCCTTTCTCTTGTGTCGAATAGAAGATTAGGAAGACTCGTAATCCCCCCTCTCCTAGAAGTATTTATTCTTCCTTTCATTTGTCCCGTCTTGCCTTGTATCCTTCCTTTTTTGTAGGCCTATTGTCTAGTACTAGAAATGGGATACAAGTAATGAATTCCGGACCTCCCGCAAAAACAGTATAAACAAAGCAAGTAAAGGGATTTAAATAATTTTTTGATCATACATTACATAACATAATTATATTGATCAACAAGAATTCCGCGCTTTTTACTAACTTGATGTTAAGTAATCTCTAGATCTAGAAATTCATTTCGTACAATTGAACCTTTTCAAACTGTTTCTTTTTAAGAACCAAAAAGATTTGTGCCAAAATAACGGATGCAAAGAAGAATAAAAGACCTTGGACGCGTAATGGATCTTGAAGCACTATTTCCGCATCTCCCTGACCAAAACCTCCCACGTTTGGATTGCTTGTTAATGGTTGATCAAGCTTGATGGATTCCCCCTCTGAAACAAGAAGTTCTGGTCCTGGAGGTATAATATCAACTACTTGGTGTCCATCCGATGCATCCACTATGGTTATTTCATATCCCCCCCTTTCTTTACGTCCTATTCTGCTTACTATACCTGCGGATGTCGCATTATAAACTGTATTGTTACTCTTGCTCCCATCAGGATAAATCTGACCCCTTCCCCTGTTCCCACCTACATATATCGGATATTTTAAGAAGTGAACGTCTTTCTTCGTAGTGGGGTCGGGGGAAAGAATGGGAAAGATGATTTCACTATATTTCTGACCTGGAACAGGACCTATCACAAGAATATTTCTTTTATTTGGACGATAACTCTGAAAAGAAAGATTTCCCATTTTTTCTTTCACTTCAGGAGAAATACGATCGGGGGGGGCTAATTCGAATCCCTCGGGTAAAATAAGAACAGCCCCCACATTTAAAGACCCTTTTTTACCATTAGCAAGAACTTGTTTCAGTTGCATATCATAAGGAATTCGAACAACTGCTTCAAATACAGTATCAGGAAGTACAGCTTGTGGAACTTCAATATCCACAGGCTTATTAGCTAAATGGCAATTGGCACATACAATTCGCCCCGTTGCTTCTCGTGGATTTTCATAACCTTGCTGCGCAAAAATGGGATATGCATTTGAAATGGATGCTCGAGTTATTACATATATCATGATCAATACAGAAATAGATCGAGTCATCTGTTCCTTTACCCAAGAAAAAGTATTTCTATTTTGCATGGTACAATCATTGATCCCGGAATTTCTACAATAAATTAGATAGGTAGCTAGTATAGTTCCCTATCCACGAATCTGCCATTGTACGGAAATAATTGTACTGGAATATAGGACGAATACCTTGAAGAGGTAGAAATATAAAGAATAAGTAAAATGCTTTCTTTATACACGTTATACACGAAGAAAAATTCTGATTTGATTGATATCGGGAGATCAAATAAGTTCTTCATTCATTCATTGAATGATAAATTACTACAAGCGAAGGAGATACCCGATTTAAAAAATGGAAGATCCAATATTTCACAATTGTATCTAGAATAACTGGAAAAGTGGAAACAAGACCAGATATAATTTGATCATTATGAGCCAGTCCAAAATCGTTGTAGATCGAACCAATCATGAGTTCCCAACCATGGGTCGAGTGAAATCCGATCCATAAATCCGTAACTAAAAGAATCGAAAAAGCTTTTATTGTGTCACTTAAGTTATAGAGGAATTCCTGAACCCAAGAATTAAGAATGACAAGTTCTGCATTACCCAGAATAAAATAACCACTTAGAATAGTGAAACAGATTATATTTGTCGAGAAATGCAAAATTATATGGAGATGATATTCATTGTGTGTTTTGACCAATTGTATCGTTTCCTTGTGTATTTCTATAGGAAGCTCTTGTATACGTGTCTCCGGGTATTCCTTTATCATTTCATTCAACAAGAGGAGTTCCTTTAATTCTAGGAATTTTTCTAGAACATTTTTCTCTTGAATATCATTTAAAAAAGTTTCGGATTGCCTAGTATTCCACCAATTAGTAACCCAAGGTTCCAGACTTTTATTAAATGATAGAGAGACCCACCAGGGCAAAAATATTATAGATGCAAGATATGGGAGGGAAGTCAATGCTTTCTTTTTTTTCATTTATTATCTGTGAATTGTTAATGAACTGCTTCATTCGTCAACTCTATCTGATATTTCTCTAAAGTACGAGTTATAAGTTATATAACAAGGTATCGAACCCAGGGATCTATTTCCATTTTTGTGTAAGAATTTAGTCCTTGGGTCTAGAAGGAATATGGAAATAGAATAAGAGTCTTTTTCGGATAAAAAAAATGAATATTCTGAAGAAACTTCAGTTGTATTAAATTAAAAGGAAATTAGCAAGTTCCTTCCCTCATGCTGGGAAAACATTCATTCTTCATTTCAAAATACTTCAATTGGTACTCGCAAGAAATAGGCTAATTCTGCAGCTTTTTGTTCAATTTCTCGTGGAGTCAAATTTTCATCAGTACGAGTCAAGGGAATGGTTCCTTGGCCTCTGATTTCCATATAAAGAACACGACGAGGAAAAATACCCTCTTTAACCTCCATTCTGATTGATTGGATATCTTTCAGAAAGAAGCGAAGGAAGATTCGACGATTTATTCCGGGGAATCCCCAACGAAAAATACACATTATTCCTTCTTTTCTATCGAATCGGTCATAACCACTACCCACATTCCATGAAATTGTACACCACAAATAGGAACTAATAAATAGACCCGCGATCCCATAAAAAGACATCACGATCCCTTGTGGAAAAAAAATGATTTGGTTAGATGGAAATCCTGATATCAGATTCCTACCAAGATAACTGGAAGTTCCAACCACTAAAAATCCTAGTGAACCTAAAAGAAGGATACAGGCCCAGAAAAAATTACTTGTTTTTCGAGATCCTGTTATTAGTTCTATCCATATATGTTCTGATCGCCAGTTCATACTATATTAGATCTAGTTGCATTCGATTGGAATTAAGAGAATAACCAAAATGAATTTTACTTTTCTTGATGCCGAAATAACTTTCATCAACTAGTACTATTCTGATATGAACCATTAGAAGTAATTGGTTAGATACATTGACTTTCTATTATAAATTAGAAAAATATTTGCGGATCATTTTTAACCGACTATACCCACCCGCATATACATGCATTTATGCGGATATAATGTATCCGCATGCATAACAGTTCTTTCATTTGTGTTCGGAAAAAGTCACATATCCTACCATATTACACTAAAGAAATAGCTTATTATGATCCAGTGTTGAAAAAAATTGATGCAATTTTGTCCCGTCGGATCTAGACAATCTTATTTTTTTGGACATGAAGAAATAAAGAAGCCATTGCAATTGCCGGAAATACTAGGCCTACTAAAGGAACAAAAATAGAGGGTAAGTTAAGATCTGTCATGGAATGAGTACCTCAATTTCATATTTTATTTTTACCTATTATAAAGATATCTTATGATAAGTATATCTATTATAAAAAATAGTAAGTGTAAGTAATAAATAATATTAATAAATAATATTAAGTAGTTAATAAGTGCAAGGAATGGGGAATTAAGTGTACCTATTTCTCTTTCTACACGAATATGATGATACGCTTGAATAAATTTTCTTATTATTCTCCTATCCTCATATTCTTTCTATCTTTCGAATAAGGAGTTTCTTATTAATATTAAATATTGAATTATTTCTAAATTACATTATTAAGTGCGTGACTTTAACTAAACTAATTTAATCCAACAAACGGAGATTCCTAGTAAAAAGGGGGATTTCCTGGTAGATATAGAAATCCACTTCTATTCTATATTTTCTTTCGATATATATATATTTTTTTTATTCAAGGGAAAGAACCCGTGTAGCTGAAATAACTCACTCAGAACACCTTTTAAAGGATTACGTGGTACGATTAGGTCGAATAAACCCTTATGGAATAAATACTCAGCCGCTTGTGAACCATCGGGTACTATTTTATTCAATGTTTGTTCAATTACTCTTTTACCCGCAAATGCAATGTAGGCATTGGGTTCAGCAATAATAACATCTCCCAACATACCAAAACTGGCTGTTACTCCACCGGTTGTAGGAGATGTAAGGATTGATACGTAGAATAACTTTTTATTTAATTGATAATTAGATGAAGCAGAAGATATTTTAGCCATTTGCATCAAGCTCAAACTTCCTTCTTGCATGCGTGCTCCTCCAGAAGCACACACAATAATGACAGGTAGAGATCGATTAGTAGCATACTCGACCAAACGGGTTATTTTCTCGCCTACTACAGATCCCATACTACCCCCCATGAACTGAAAATCCATAACCCCAATTGCTATGGGAATGCCATTTAGTTGACCTATGCCTGTTTGAACAGCTTCAGTTAACCCTGTCCTTCTTTGATAAGAATGGATACGATCTCTATAAGGTTCCTCCTCTGAATGAAATTCAATGGGATCTATAGAGACCATATCTTCATCCATAGGATCCCAAGTGCCCGGATCAATCAAAAGTTCGATTCTATCTGAACTACTCATTTTCAAATGATATCCACACTGTTCACAAATATTCATTTTTGACCTAAAAAATTTTTTATAATTTAACCCATAACAATTTTCGCATTGAATCCATAAATGTCTGTATTTTTTATTTATATCTAAATCATTAGATCTTCCTCTTAT